CAATTTCCAATTTTTGGTCATTGAGATTTAGAGTCAATACGGATTACTATTTATATTTAAGCATAGATATTACCTCCCCTTTCCCCTCTCAAACAAATTGAAATGATTGAAGTTTTTCTATTTGGAATCGTCTTGGGTCTAATTCCTATTACTTTGGCTGGATTATTTGTAACTGCATATTTACAATACAGACGTGGTGATCAGTTGGAACTTTGATTAATTAACATCCCTTTTTTGATTGACCTCCTACTTCCTTTAATTCGCGGGAGGTCAAAATTAGATTGGTTTCATTTTTTCGGTGGTAATTTTCGACCTAGCGCGACTAACAAGAACACAGAATCACGCTCTGTAGGATTTGAACCTACGACATCGGGTTTTGGAGACCCACGTTCTACCGAACTGAACTAAGAGCGCTTTATTATCACAATGAATATTTTGTGACCCCAATACGTCTTGCATATATACTATCATAAAATTAACGATTTTTTATGTATATCCAATTTTCTTTTAATCGATCTCAATTGATCCCCCGTTACTGTTCAGAAGATAAGTAATAGGTAGGGATGACAGGATTCGAACCCGCGACATTTTGTACCCAAAACAAACGCGCTACCAAGCTGCGCTACATCCCTTTCAATTGGTCTACAGTGTCATTGTAGAGAATCCCTGTTTTGTTTTCCATATCTTTATTTCTTCCATTGATATACACAAATATCTTGTCATTTCTTCTTTTTGGTCTCATATAACATATAATTATATTAAAAATAGTAAAAGACTTCTAATATATTTCTATTATATTAAAGTATGAAATAAATATGAGACCCTGTAAAAAATGACTATTTTTCGAGAATTTCTGGCCTAAAGGGGCATATTTGTTTCTTTTAAGATTCAGAAAAGTACGATCTATTTTGTACATTTCAACTTGAATTAGGAATTCCGCGTACAAATACAAGCGGTCAGTCATTAAGTACATATACACATCTGGTTATATATGTATTAGCATTATGTATTAGAAATAATAAAGAAGGAGGAGAATTTAAAATGCGAGATCTAAAAACATATCTCTCCGTGGCACCGGTAGTAAGTACTCTATGGTTCGGGTCTTTAGCAGGTTTATTGATAGAGATCAATCGTTTTTTTCCGGATGCGTTGATATTCCCCTTTTTTTCATTCTAGTTATTGATATGGTAGGGGGGGAAGAGGATTAGAGATAGAATCAAATATCTGTAACTAATCCCTTCCCTTCTTTTTTTTTTTCGAATATACGTTAGAAAAACAAAAAGGGGATGCCCCCTCTGTGAAACTAGTAATTCGGGCCAGGCTCAAATTTAAATAAAATTAATAAAAAATAGAGTAAAATGTGATGGTTGGGGCAACAATATCATACAAGATACTTAAATAAAAATTAAATGCTGTACGGCAATTTTAAATTCTAAATCGAGTAATATAGTTAGAAATCATTATATTACTTACTTATTAATTTAATATATTGTTATTATTACTATATTGATTTATATTGATTTATTGCAACGAAACCTTTCTTTCATAATTCGATTTCGAGTTACCTGTTTTTTTTTTGTTCCTTTCTTCTTCCTCGTTTCGGATCGGAAAATCAAAGAGTTGAATGAATCAAAAACCAAAGGAGGCTCATGGCCAAGGGTAAAGATGTCCGAGTAACGGTGATTTTGGAATGTACCAGTTGTGTTCGAAATCGTGTTAATAAGGAATCAACGGGCATTTCCAGATATATTACTCAAAAGAATCGACATAATACGCCTAGTCGATTGGAATTGAGAAAATTCTGTCCCTGTTGTTACAAACATACGATTCACGGGGAGATAAAGAAATAGATCGAACCGGTCACTCGTGTGTCAGTCTTCCGTTCCAAGGAAGATCAAAAATGACATATTAGATATATCTAATATATAACAATATATAATATATATTAATTTTAATATAAACAAACCAAATCCTATTTCGATCAGATCAACCGTGATGGAGAATTAAGAAATAGGATTAGGATCTTTTCTTTAGGATAAGGAATAAACAAACCATGGATAAATCCAAGCGAATCTTTCTTAAATCCAAGCGATCTTTTCGTAGGCGTTTGCCTCCGATCCAATCGGGGGATCGAATTGATTATAGAAACATGAGTTTAATTAGTCGATTTATTAGCGAACAAGGAAAAATATTATCTAGACGGGTGAATCGATTGACCTTAAAACAACAACGATTAATTACTATTGCTATAAAACAAGCTCGTATTTTATCTCCGTTACCTTTTCTTAATAATGAGAAACAATTTGAAAGAAGCGAGTCAACCGCTAGAACTACTGGTCTTAGAACCAGAAAAAAATAGGCTGACTCTTGAATTGAATCAAAAAAAATACCAATCCAAACTCAAATGCGGATTGACGCTTTTTTTTTTTCAAAAAATAGGAAATCCAGATTTGATTGTCGTGTCGTTTGAAAAAAAAAAAATTGGGGAAGAATAGAAGAATAAGAAATATTTTTTATTCAACATGTTTCTTCATTTTCATTTTTACGACTTTTTCATATTTTATCATACTAATTTCTACTCTACCTTCCCAGAGTTCATTCTCCAGGGAACTCCATTTAAACCATTCCAACGGATTCCCTTCACTCTCTTTATTTTATGATCTCATTGGAAATCATATAAAGACAACTCTTATTTAATATAGCTATTTGTGCAAGTATTTTACGATTAAGAAGCAATTGTTTCTTGTACAGATTGTGTATTAATTTACTATAACTAAAGTATACTTGATTGTCTCGAATTACTGCATTTATACGAGTAATCCACAAACGACGAAAATCTCTCTTTTGTCTACCCCTATCCCGATGAGCCGAAACCAAAGCTCTTATTTTCTGTTGAGTAATAGTCCGAGTAAGTCTTGAATGAGCCCCTCGAAAAGTTGATGCAAATAAACGGATTTTTGTTCTACGTCTTCGAGCTATATACCCTCGTTTAATTCTGGTCATTGAATAAATGAAACTTTGATGAATAACTAATTGATTTCCTTTCTTTCAGTTATTCCCTTCCCGTGTCCTAGTCTATTAATAACAAAACGGATTCTTCCAATGTATAAAATAAAAATTCCAATGGCTTTTGCTACTCTAACCTTCCCGACCACGATTTTTTTCTAGGCATTTCGCCTAGAAATCAAAATTGTATTGATACTAGGTATCAAAAACACATAGTAAATAAAAAAGTAATAAATAAAAATGGATTATAGTGGGTTCCATCGTTTCTATGGTTACTTCTTAAACGGCGAGGTCCTCTCTATACACCGGAGCCCTTCCTTCATTTAATCAATGTTATTGTTAACTTGTACAGTTCACACCCTTTGGCTCTACCCATAATTATCTAGTACTAGGTCTTTCACAACGAGATCTATTTATACAGTAACGGTATTTAATTATGAAGATTTGCTGAGTAGCTGACCCTGTTAGTCCGTTCTTGCAAGAATAAGGCCTAAAATTTTGACTTTTTAAAATAAGATTTCCCCTGCTTAATGAATACCATTTGCTATCAATGGGGAATCCTTTCTCATCTTAAATTTAAAATTGAGGTGATTGGATTTGCACCAACGGGAACCATACATTTGATACCCCAATTGAAGGATAGATCTTTTTTTAAGATATTGAATATTCAATGGAGTTCGTCCATTCTATTCTATCCTACTCACTGGTACGGATCGGTGATACTGGATCAATTGTTTTCTTTCTTTTGTCCTAGTCCATGGTCTGAACGAGTCGCACATACACCCTAGTACATGTTCCTCGTCGCTGAGGACATCCTCCAAGAGCGGGGGATTTCGTGACATTTCTGATTGGCTGTCTTGTGTTTCTAATAAGTTGTTTAATAGTTGGCATGTTGAATCATATATATAATGGGCTGGTTTAGATCGATCTTAACCGGATGCTTAGGAATTCTTTTTTTTTTTTTTCTATATTTTCAATTTCTATATTAAGAAATTAATAAATAGAATATTAAATCCGGTAAGAAGATAAAATACCAAATCACGAATTCATGTGAAATCCTTGTTCTTTTTCTTTTTTATTCAGTCGCTACAAGATCAACAATTCCATGAGCTTGGGCTTCTGTTGCTGACATAAAAACATCTCTTTCCATGTCTTCGGATACAACCCATAGGGGTTTGCCTGTCCTTTGTGCATAAACCCTTGTGATGGTTTCGCGCAGCTTCAGCAGCTCTTCCGCTTCCAGGACAAATTCTCCCGTCTGTGCCTCATAAAAAGAACTAGCAGGTTGATGGATCATTACCCTGATAATATATGATATAACATAAAAAATGTTTCTTCTATCTCGCATGATGAAAGTGAGGAGATAAAGAATAATCAAAAAGATATAATTGAACAACCGTACAGGCATCTTTTGCGCATTGCATACGGCTCTATAATGGAATTCGCTTTTTTTACCTTACCTTACTTACATCGAAGAAATATAAAATAAATGATAGGGTCTATCAGACTCGGGTTGGTAAATGATCCAATAACCATCCTTCCTTTTGTAGTAGTTCAAAAATACTATAAAAATACTATGATGGTTCCGTTGCTTTATATATTTATTTCGTCTGTTATTTAGCAATCCCAAAGTTTCTTTTTTTTTTTTCAAATAAAAAAACAAGATTTATTTTCATATTCTTTCATAACCTAAAAATTGTTAAGATTAAGAGCCCCTGCTGTGAAAACAAAAAAGTTTGTGACGCTGAAATAGGCCTCCCGATAGATTGGCTAAAATCGAAAATGCCTTTTTATCTCATACTACTCTTTCGATACGTAATCTAAGGGTTTAAAAAAAAATTCTCATATCGAATTCGAAGTGCCATGCTATTATTACTTAATATTCATATAGTGCGAAGGCATAGTTTTCTTTTTTTCTCTCAAATCAAATAAAAAACTCATTGGCGCCGAGCGTGAGGGAATGCTAGACGTTTGGTAATTTCCCCTCCAACAAGAATAAAAGATCCCATCGAAGCAGCTAATCCCATGCATATTGTCTGTATATCTGGTCGCACAAATTGCATAGTATCATAAATAGCTACTCCGGGTATTACCCATCCGCCAGGAGAGTTTATAAACAAATACAGATCTTTGGTATCATCCTCTATGCTGAGATATACCATAAGACCAATAAGTTGATTCGAGATCTCGCTATCAACCCCTTGGCCTAAAAAAAGTAATCTTTCTCGATAAAGTCGGTTGATTGGGATAAAACGGTATCCCTTAGAAACCGTACATGCACCTTTTGATGCATACGGTTCAACAAAAATCATGAAAAAAAGGAATCAATGTGTAGATTCTAGCTTTTTTTTCCTAACAGGTTTTTTTAACTTATAAAATGGACTTTTCTTTCATTTTTCAAGAAAGATGAGTTTTGGCCTGTTTTGTTTATCTAAAAAAAATTGCTAAACTTATCTGACTAACTTCTCATTGATGTATTGTTTCATCGAGATACAATCTAAATCGCGATGTAATTTTCTTGTTCCTGACTGGGCTTCTTCAATTTTTTTAGGTTTATGCTCTACTCCGAGTAAAGATCCGCCCGATTTGGATTTGTACATATAGGACAAATGCCCCAATACCACGTCCTTTTGCTATGACTTCCCCATTTTTTTTTTCAATTTATTTCATGTCTTCCAACAAATATTCAACGCATTTATCATATTACTCGATTGATTAACAGTTTGAGATCACTTCTATTTCTAAATATCTAAATAAATAGAAATAACTAAAATATGATATAAATATGATATTAAGTCGTAATCATAAATATATTTATTACCAATTGGTTTTCTTTCTAAACGGAGCCTGGATACTTCATTTGATTGGTCTAACCAAGCCAACCATAAATTATTCTAATTGATAATATTAGTCCGTATACCCTCCCTAAAAAATGGATCTAATTGCACTTCACGCTCCAAATTTTTGATAATTGAATCAATCTTTCTCGGGCGAAAGAGGGGATATCTCGATCGGGGAAGAGAACGGGGAAATACCGTATGCCCAATATATCTGACAAGTCGCACTATACGTCAATCCACAATGCATCTTCCTCTCCAGGACTTCGAAAAGGTACTCTTGGAACACCAATAGGCATTAAATAAAAGAAAAATGAAGTACTATATCTCACTTTGATGTGAAAGCGTAACAGTGGGTTTAGTGGCCTAATACTATTGATTTTATTATCCTATTTTATCCATAGATTGACTAAGTTCATAAAAAAAGAAGACAAAATGAATAAAGGAAAATTCTTACAAATGAGTCCTTTGAATGATGAACAAATATATATATATTCACTCATATAAAATGGTATCAACCCCCTTACCATTGCGTATTGTTACTTATCGGGTGTAGAATAGATCTGCTTCTTTTTGTTCCTACGAACAAAATAGTTTCATTATTACTATTAGTAATTATTACGAAAAGCATCAAACAAATATTAATCCTTTCCCCGAGAGAATCCCCTAAAAAAGGGGTCTATAGCATAGCTTTTTCCTTTTCCAATGCAATAAAGTTACATTGTGTCTATTTTTCGTTGATAAAGGGGTATTTCCATGGGTTTGCCTTGGTATCGTGTTCATACCGTCGTATTGAATGATCCCGGTCGTTTGATTTCTGTCCATATAATGCATACAGCTCTGGTTGCTGGTTGGGCCGGTTCGATGGCTCTATACGAATTAGCCGTTTTTGATCCCTCTGATCCTGTTCTTGATCCAATGTGGAGACAGGGTATGTTCGTTATACCCTTCATGACTCGTTTAGGAATAACGAATTCATGGGGCGGTTGGAGTATTACAGGGGGGACTGTAACGAATCCGGGTATTTGGAGTTACGAAGGCGTGGCCGGGGCACATATTGTGTTTTCTGGCTTGTGTTTTTTGGCAGCTATCTGGCATTGGGTGTATTGGGATCTAGAAATATTTACTGATGAACGTACAGGAAAACCCTCTTTGGATTTGCCTAAGATCTTTGGAATTCATTTATTTCTCTCAGGGGTGGCTTGCTTTGGTTTTGGTGCATTTCATGTAACAGGATTGTATGGTCCTGGAATATGGGTGTCCGATCCTTATGGACTAACCGGAAGGGTACAGGCCGTAAATCCAGCGTGGGGTGTGGAGGGTTTTGATCCTTTTGTTCCGGGAGGAATAGCTTCTCATCATATTGCAGCAGGGACCTTAGGTATATTGGCAGGTCTATTTCATCTTAGTGTTCGTCCACCCCAACGCCTATACAAAGGATTACGTATGGGAAATATTGAAACCGTCCTTTCCAGTAGTATTGCTGCTGTCTTTTTTGCAGCTTTTGTAGTTGCTGGAACTATGTGGTATGGTTCAGCAACTACCCCGATTGAATTGTTTGGTCCCACGCGCTATCAATGGGATCAAGGATACTTCCAACAAGAAATATATCGAAGAATTGGTGCTGGCTTAGCCGAAAATCAAAGTTTATCCGAAGCTTGGTCTAAAATTCCTGAAAAACTAGCTTTTTATGATTACATCGGCAATAATCCGGCAAAAGGGGGATTATTCAGAGCGGGCTCAATGGACAACGGGGATGGAATAGCTGTTGGGTGGTTAGGACATCCTATCTTTAGAGATAAAGAGGGGCATGAGCTTTTTGTACGTCGTATGCCGACGTTTTTTGAAACATTTCCAGTTGTTTTGGTCGACGGGGACGGAATTGTTAGAGCCGATGTTCCTTTTAGAAGGGCAGAATCAAAATATAGTGTCGAACAAGTAGGTGTAACTGTTGAGTTCTATGGCGGCGAACTGAATGGAGTCAGTTATAGTGACCCTGCTACTGTGAAAAAATATGCTAGACGTGCTCAATTGGGTGAAATTTTTGAATTAGACCGTGCTACTTTGAAATCCGATGGTGTTTTTCGTAGCAGTCCAAGGGGTTGGTTTACCTTTGGGCATGCTTCGTTTGCTTTGCTCTTCTTCTTCGGACACATTTGGCATGGTGCTAGAACCTTGTTTAGAGATGTTTTTGCTGGTATTGATCCGGATTTAGATGCTCAAGTGGAATTTGGAACATTCCAAAAACTTGGAGATCCAACTACACGAAGACAGGTAGTTTGATACAATATTGCTTTGTTACTTTTCGTTTTTATTTTATTTGACTGACTATAGGGTTGGGGTACCGGATAAATCTTGATTTGACATTTGACTCGCTGCCTTTTCTTTGACTTTTGTTCTTTCTTTATCCGGGAGACGGTCCAAAATAAACAGGTATGGAAGCTATAATTGTAAACCACGATCGAATCTATGGAAGCATTGGTTTATACATTCCTTTTAGTCTCAACTCTAGGAATAATTTTTTTCGCTATCTTTTTTCGCGAACCGCCTAAAGTTCCAACTAAAAAGTAAAAGGATGAAATGATTTTTCATTATCTCAATTGAAAGTAATGATCCTCCCACTATTGGGAGGATCATTACTTCGACTAGTCCCCGTGTTCCTCGAATGGATCTCTTAGTTGTTGAGAGGGTTGCCCAAACGCAGTATATAAGGCGTACCCAGTAAAACTTACAAGTAAACCAGATAAAAAGATGGCGACTAGGGTTGCTGTTTCCATTATTATATAGTTTTAAGACATTATGTAGTTTTAAGACCACAATGGATCTATGATAAGATCATTTATTTACAACGGAATGGTATACAAAGTCAACAGATCTTAATGAATATAAAATATTATGGCTACACAAACCGTTGAGGGTAGTTCTAGATCTGGCCGCCCAAAACGAACTAATGCCGGGAGTTTATTGAAACCATTGAATTCAGAATATGGTAAAGTAGCTCCTGGTTGGGGAACTACTCCTTTGATGGGTCTTGCAATGGCTCTATTTGCAGTATTTCTATCTATTATTTTGGAGATTTATAATTCTTCCATTTTACTGGATGGAATTTCAATGAATTAGATTTACAAGAACCATTAACTAGCTTTTTCAATCCAAAGTGAAGCGTTTAGTTTTCTGATTTTTATCCCATTCTATTTTGGTAGTTCGACCGTGGAATTTCTTTTTTTCTGTATTTCCGGAATATGAGTGTGTGACTTGGTATAATTGATCCTATGGCTAGTACAGAGAATAGATCTGTCATCTTGATAGAGATGGTTTTACTTCGTCGGATATTCGTTTTAGTATCTGGAGCACGGAATATATGAAATAGATTACTATAGATTACTAAAGTATTAGAACTATGATTCATACTTAATAGTCAGACCTCGTGGCCGGACTTCAAAAAATTTTTAAAAGAGTTAGAAGTTATAAATAGAAAGATTTTGATTCTTTCAAACTTCCGTTTATGCTTATTTTGATCAAAGGACAAAGATTTCTTTTGATTTTTCGTCATTAGATCTAGTCATTGAATAAGTGATGATCCAACGGTTCTTAACTCAGGGAATTTTGGGACTTAGTTTGAGAAGGTTTTATTGAATCATCGTGGTTCTAGTATGAATCTGAGGTTTTAATCGATTCATAGGGTCTTAACAAGAGAATTCCTATCAATAAAAAAAAACAGCAGTAAAGCCGCATTACACATAAATAACAACAAAGAAAATAGGTAAATAGAAGATTCAAGAGGCCTATAACGATCAATATAGAGACGAATGAGCCGACTTGATTTTTTGGCATTATAACCACAAAGAATAGTTTTCGGGTTTTTTATTCTTTCATATCTTAAGAAAAAATGGAATCATAGAATTAATAAATTTTAAACTTTCTATTCCACACATCCGTTAGAACTATAGTATTGGGGTGTTTCTGTTTGAGCCGTACGAGATGAAATTTTCATATACGGTTCTCGGGGGGGGTCTCCTTGGTTTACCTATCTCAATAAAATCTATGATTGGTTCGAAGAACGTCTTGAGATTCAGGCAATTGCAGATGATATAACTAGTAAATATGTTCCTCCTCACGTCAACATATTTTATTGTCTAGGAGGAATTACGCTTACT